TCGAATCCGAGTAGCGGCATGGTATCTTCTAAAAGAGATAGAATATATTATATATAAAATGTAATTGCTTATTTTCATTCTGTTATGAAATTAAACGACTCTCCTTTTCAAATTTTTATGATATTTTTAACTTTAGAACATATATTAACTCATATTTCTTTTTCGATTGTTTCAATTGTAATTCTAATTCATTTAATAACCCTTTTAGTTGATGAAATAATAAAACTTTATGATTCGTCAGAAAAGGGCATGATAACCACTTTTTTCTGTATAACAGGATTTTTAGTGACTCGTTGGGTTTATTCAAAGCATTTTCCATTAAGTAATTTATATGAATCATTAATCTTCCTTTCCTGGGGTTTCTGCATTTTTAATATTATTTCATATTGCAAAAAAAAACAAAATTTATTAAGTGTAATAACCACGCCAAGTGTTATTTTTACACAAGGTTTTGCTACTTCAGGATTTTTAACTGAAATAAATCAATCAGAAATATTAGTACCCGCTTTACAATCCGAGTGGTTAATAATGCATGTAAGTATGATGGTATTGGGTTATGCAGCTCTTTTATGCGGATCATTATTATCAGTATCACTTCTAGTCATTGCATTTCGAAAAAACATAACGATTTTTTGTGAAAGCACTTATTTTTTAAATGATTCAAATGAAAGAAGCTATTTTTTTTTTAATACTTCTTGTTTTTCTATTAAAAATTATTATAGATCTCAGTTAATTCAAGAGTTGGATTATTGGAGTTATCGTATTCTTAGTCTAGGATTTATCCTTTTAACCATAGGTATTCTTTCAGGAGCAGTATGGGCTAATGAAGCATGGGGATCCTATTGGAATTGGGATCCAAAGGAAATTTGGGCATTTATTACTTGGACCATATTCGCGATTTATTTACATACTCGAACAAATAAAAACTTGCTCCCTGCAAATTCTGCAATTGTGGCTTTTATAGGCTTTCTTCTAATTTGGATATGCTATTTTGGGGTAAATCTTTTAGGAATAGGACTACATAGTTATGGTTCATTTTCATTAACGTCTAATTGACTTGAAGAAGGGAATAGAATCAAAACAGAGAATATATATTCGTGTAAGCCAGCGAGAACCATTTGAATCAAGTAGTGCAATGATTCACATGGTTCTCATAAACATCAAACATATGGGGTAAAAATTTCCATTTTTTTTTTTCTTCTCTTAAAAAAAGATTTCTTTTTTCATTGTACGACGAACAATCATAGGATTTTTTTTGTTTTATTCATGAAAACTATCTATAAAAAAAATTCGATAGAATAACTTCGACCTTGTTAACTGATAATGAAAGAATGAAATCAGGATAAATACCAATACCGATTAGGGGAAAAAAAAAGGAGATCGAAACAAATAACTCTCGAGGCCCTGAATCAAAAAAATAAGAGTTTGACATATTAAATAATTTGTATCCATAGAACATCTGGCGTAACATATTTAATAAATAAATAGGAGTTAAGATCATCCCAATTCCCATTCCAAAAGTAATTAGTATTTTTGGAATTAAAAGGTATTTTTGGCTACTAATTATTCCAAAAAAAACGATAAATTCTGCAACAAAACCACTCATACCCGGTAATGCAAGGGAAGCCATTGAAAAGCTACTGAACATCATGAAAATTTTTTTCATTGGGATAGCGATTCCGCCCATTGCATCGAGATAAGCAAGACGTATTCTATCATAACTTGTTCCTGCCAAGAAAAAAAATGCAGCACCAATAAATCCATGTGAGATTATTTGAAAAACGGCTCCATTGAGTCCCGTATCGGTTATAGAACCAATTCCTATAATTATGAAACCCATATGAGATACAGAGGAGTAGGCTATTCTTTTTTTTAAATTACGTTGACCAGGAGATGCTGAAGCTGCATAAACTATTTGCATTGTGCCTATTATCATTAACCAAGGAGAAAATATAGAATGAGCATGAGGTAAAAATTCCATATTGATTCGAATTAACCCATACGCTCCCATTTTTAATAAGATTCCAGCTAAAAGCATACAAGTACTGTAATGCGCTTCTCCGTGAGTATTAGGTAACCATGTATGTAAAGGTATAATCGGCGATTTGACAGCAAAAGCAATAAAAAACCCAATATAGAATATTATTTCTAATGTTATAGGATATGATTGATTAGCTAATGTTTCAAAATTTAATGTTGGTTCATTAAAACTATATAAACCAATGCCGATAACTCCCATTAAGAGAAAAATGGAACCTCCTGCAGTATACAAAATAAATTTGGTAGCTGAGTAAAGACGTTTCTTTCCTCCCCACATAGATAAAAGTAAATAAATGGGAATTAATTCTAACTCCCACATGATGAAAAAAAGTAAAAGGTCTCGAGATGAAAATGATCCTATTTGAACACTGTACATTGCTAACATCATAAAATGGAATAATCGAGAGTCTCGAGTAACTGGCCAAGCCGCTAAGGTAGCTAAAGTAGTGATGAATCCTGT